GTGGTAGAACCTCCTCAGGGAATATAAGATTTTCATGAGGCTGATCCTGAGCTGCCATCCACGCACGAATACCTTCGTTTAAAAGAATATTTTTGGTGTAGAAAGTCTCAAATTCAGGATCTTCCGCTGCACGGATTTCCTGGGAAACGAAGTCATAGGCACGTAGGTTCAGAGCCAGGCCAACTACCCCAATAGCACTCATCCACAAACCGGTGACGGGTACAAATAGCATAAAGAAATGTAACCAACGTTTATTGGAAAAAGCAACACCAAAGATTTGGGACCAAAAGCGGTTAGCAGTAACCATTGAATAAGTTTCTTCCGCTTGAGTTGGGTTAAAAGCTCGGAAGGTATTTGCACCATCACCATCTTCGAATAGAGTATTTTCTACAGTAGCCCCGTGAATAGCGCATAGCAGAGCTGCACCTAATACTCCAGCAACTCCCATCATATGAAAGGGGTTCAACGTCCAATTATGAAATCCCTGGAAGAAAAGGATGAATCGAAATATAGCTGCTACGCCAAAACTCGGTGCAAAGAACCAACCAGATTGTCCCAGTGGGTAAATAAGGAATACGGAAACAAAAACAGCGATTGGACCAGAGAATGAAATTGCATTATAAGGACGCAATTGAACAGACCGAGCAAGTTCAAATTGACGTAACATGAAACCTATTAGTGCAAAAGCCCCATGGAGAGCGACAAAAGTCCACAGACCACCTAATTGACACCAACGAGTAAAATCTCCTTGTGCTTCCGGTCCCCATAGTAGCAACAAAGAGTGTGCTAAACTATTGGCAGGGGTGGAAACCGCCGCCGTTAAGAAATTGCAACCTTCCAAATAGGAACTAGCCAATCCATGGGTATACCAAGAAGTTACAAAAGTAGTCCCTGTAAACCAACCCCCTAAAGCGAAATAAGCACAAGGAAAGAGCAATAGGCCAGACCATCCTACAAAAACGAAACGGTCCCTTCGTAACCAGTCGTCCATAATATCAAATAGATCATTTTCTTCTTTAGTAACTCTACCAAGGGCTATAGTCATAGTGATCCTCCTATTCAATTACTTCAACCATTTCCGAGCACCTCATATTACTTCCAAGGCATATGATAGTTTGATTATCTGTGGACGATTTCTTTTTCGTTCAATGCCCTTTTTCAATGGTCTCGAAGATAGAAATTTTGCATTTTGATCTATGGAGTCACAACCGAAGTCGTGGTAAATCCATGAATTTCATTAGATTCATTTTTCTTATACTATAGAAATAAGGAAATAAACATTTGAATTCAGCATTATTCTATATTCTATGATTCCTATTTCAAAGCCTATCTTTTAAGGGAAAAATAACCCAACCCCTCTTTTCTCAGTAGCTCGCTATTGCATGGGTGAAAGAACAAAAATAGGATTCTGAAAAAAAAATATTGAAAAGAAAAATTGACTTTCGAAATCCATTTTTATGTGTAACGGAAAAGAGTTGCGATTTCTTCTTATTCCTTATTCCTATAGAACGTCTAGTAACAAGAATATGAAATCGTAAATAGCAAAAAATTCTTGCCTTGCGCGGTCTAAGTCTAAGGAAATACAAAAAATCCACTTATACAACAATTTCATTCACATCGAATTTATATATCAGAATAGTGGATAGAGGTATCATTCAAGGGGTCAGGTCTACTTACTTTATCTTTCTTTCCAATTTTGTGGTGGATTTGATAAGAATTTTTTTTTTATAACCTGCTTGTTTTATTCTAACAAGTCGTATACAGAAATGCCCGCTGAAGAGAAAATATATCTGATTGTATCTCAGCCTATATCGAATTTTAGAAAGAAGAAACAAGAATTTTATCCTTTTTTTATTAACATTAAGAAAAAAGAATATAACAAAAATGGAATTGGCAATATAATTTTTATGCACTTTTGAAATGAAAAAAGGAAGGATTTTTTGTAATCGTTATTTCTTGCCTCTGTCATATCACGAAAACCTTTTGATTTGGAACGGGGAGAGATGGCTGAGTGGACTAAAGCGGCGGATTGCTAATCCGTTGTACAATTTTTTTGTACCGAGGGTTCGAATCCCTCTCTTTCCGCCCCCCTTGGATCGTTTGGGATTTTCAAATTGTAAGGAATTCGAACCCCCGGATTTTCTCATAGATAAATGTACAAAATAAATCCAATTTGTAAGAAAAAATTCCAAAAAATTTTAGATTTTTACTCCTCACGTCCAGGATTACGTCCTGGGTCATTAGATAAGAATCCAAAGATAAAAAGGGAAACAAAGAATATCACTACTGTATAAACAAAGAGTTTGAGAGTAAGCATTACATAATCTCCAAGATTTTTTTTTAAGGAATAGATTACCCGTTTTTCCTTACCACACAGATCTACTAGGATGGTCTTTTTTTAACACCTAAAAAAATGAAAAAATCAATTGAGAAAAAAAATTACAAGAATTGCTTTATAACTTTATAATAAGTAGTCTTATCAAAAATTAGTTTAAGTATTGTGTGGGTACTTAAAGGTACCTGCTCAACGTAGGTGCAGGGAGTAGAAAGGCTGATTCAAATTTATTGTTGCAGCTATACATTCAATGTGGAAGAATTTGAATTTTAGAATCGAAAGTTCAACTTTTCGGCTCTTCTACATTTTTTCTTTTTTTAGAATGAATACATCATTCAATTTGGGAGACAGAACAGAATAGTAAAAATTTCATCGAAAACTTACAGCAGCTTGCCAAACAAACGCTAATAGAAAAAAGAGTACAGGGATGACAGGCATAACATCCACTATTGGGTTGAAAATGGCATAAGCTTCGGGCAATTTGGCTAAGAAAAAACTAGTCGTATAAAGACCAGAATTAAAACAGATAGAGGTTAAACTAAGTATATTAGGCATAACAAGCATTTCGTTCTTGTAGAGTAGATAATTGGATTTTTATTGAGTTATTTTTATAAGGGAAAAAGGAAAAGAAAAGGTGGATTCAAAATCCTTTTTTCTTCGGACTTTCCCAAACACAAAATACCTCCTTGTATTCGCATTCTCAAATGAGAATGGAAGAAATTCGACTTTCATATAATATCTTAATAGAATTCCCTGTAATGATCAATGCATTTTTGGATTCTATATTATCCGCATGTTTAGAATCCTAGCAAGAAAATATTCCCCGTTTTTTAGGTAATTGAAGTGGGATTGACGAATTTTATATAATAAAAATACTGTTTATTAGTGTCGCATAAAACGAAATGGGGCGTGGCCAAGTGGTAAGGCAGCGGGTTTTGGTCCCGTTATTCGGAGGTTCGAATCCTTCCGTCCCAGATTTTTTTTCATGAAACGAAAGATAGAATCCTATTGTGCCCTGCACGACACAAAAGCTTATTAAAGAGAATAATTATTTCTTATGAACTCTTAAATTAGATGCATTTCTAAGGATCAAGTCAAATTGAATATCTTTATTTTTCATTAATCATTAAAAATTTTTGTCTGTCAGGCACATTCAGGATATGCTCCTGCTACTCATTACTCATATGTGGATGTGTTTTGAAATTCGGAGTTTTTAGATAAACTTCATGCTCCATACCCATGAAATGGGAATTCTTACAGGATACATTTGACATCTAATGTGAAGAAAAAGGGGTTTCCATTCTACGGATAGAGACTAAATTTTTCTATTTTAGATATTATCTAACTTGCAAATATCCATTTCTAAATCAATGGAATGTATGGAATGTGAGGATTAGAGATAAATTTATATATTTTGATTTTGTCTACTCGACTTTGAAATTGATTGAAAACAAAAATTTATGAGGGAAGTATAAAAAATAAGACCTATCCTTTCCCTTTATGATACAGATAGATTTTTGTTTTATTATATTATTTGTTGTATTATTAGTAAAAAATAAGGGATCTTCGTTGGATAGGATAGAATGGATTCAAAAAAATCATACTTTCGTATTTTTAATTTTTCGTTCTTTTGTTACTCCTGTTATTCCAGTCAAAGAACTATGAAAAGTTTATAATTAACAAAAAACAAAAAAATACTAATCTTTTCATTGGCATAGTTTATTTGTTGGAGAAGAATTGATTCTTCTCATTTCAGGATTGATCATCTAGAGTTCTCTTAGAGTTCTCTGTTGAGGATGGAAATTCAATAAAAAAAAGTCTTAAGAAAACTATTTTTTCCTCTTTTTCAAACTATGTTTCATTCATATGATAGAATATAGGTTTAAATAAATTGGATCTTTGCGGAGTCTTCCCCGAGAAATACTTATTTCTTTTATCCATATTTTTCTATAGATAGCGAGTTTGAAATAGTATACAAAACCAATGACTATTCATGATTCCATCCATATTGGATCAATTTTCGATACCACTAATGAAATTAGAGGAATGTTATGGTAAAACTTCGTTTAAAACGATGTGGTAGAAAGCAACGTGCGACTTGAAGGAGATGATCGATTGTGGATTTCGCTATCCACCATTTTCCATAGTAATGAAAATGCTCTTGGCTCGACATAGTCTGTTCTATTTGTCCCGAACCTAATTTGCGCTGGGTTGGTTGTTTGTAAGTAACCTATTTGCGCTGGGTTATTTGTAACTAAATAGTACACGATGGAGCTCGAAAAGACAGAATTTATTTTTTATCAAGGGAAAGAATCTAGGGTTAGTGAAAACTAATAAATTAGGCCAACTTTGTCAGTCTATCTTTAATACAGAAATGGAAAGGTTAAAATAAGAAAAAGTAGAATTTTGGAAGATTGGAAAACTTTTTCGATTAAAAGTCTATCAGAATCAATCGTTCATATTCGATTTCTCTAGAAGAGGAAAATGTTTTATTGAAGGAAATAAGAAAAAAGAAAGGGTATGTTGCTACTCTTTTGAAAGAAAAAAGAATAGTAATTCCCGAAGTAATGTCTAAACCCAAGGATTTCACAAATCAAAGATAAAGGATTCCGGAACAAGTAAACATTATTTTCAATCTCATCTCAACAATAGAATTAGATCAGAATAAGGAATAAAAGTTAATTTTGTTCGAGATGAGATAAAGAAAAGAGTTTAGAGACGACTCAAAAAATTCGAAGGATTTCTCTTTTAAATTCTGTCATTCAAAATTAGCCGACTTGAGTCATGAGTATAAATGAAATTTGTTTTTTCTTCTATAAGGAAATTAATGCAAGTCATAGTCTAATTTCTATTTACTTGTATTATAGATGGAAATTTAAATCATTTTCTCGAGCCGTATGAGGAGAAAACCTCCTATACGTTTCTAGGGGGGGCATTGTTTATCTACATCTATCCCAATAAGCTGTCTATCGAATCGTTGCAATTGATGTTCGATCTCGAAGAGAAGGAAGAGATCTTCAAAAAGTTGGTTTTTATGATCCGATAAAGAATCAAACTTATTTAAATGTTCCAGCTATTCTCTATTTCCTTGAAAAAGGTGCTCAACCTACAAGGACTGTTTATGATATTTTAAGGAAAGCGGAATTTTTTAAAGAGAAAGAAAGAACTTTATGAATAAAAAATAAAAAAGTAGGGGAGGGTCATTAATATCCCTTAATTATTTAGACACAATTTGTCTCTTTTTTAGTCCTATTTTTTTGCTCCATTTATGTCGTGCCAATCCAACAAAAGCCCTTATTTAATTTCCTTATTTGTATCTAATTGTTTTTCGTCCCATTGTATTTCTATTGACAAAGGTCTATTGAACAGCTAGAATTTGTAGCTAGATAGGTCTCTTTATCGTCACTCCATATTCGGTATTTCTGTCTACACTTTGCTCAAATGATAGAGTTGCCCCCCTTTTGCATGTACTTTCATATAATATTTTTCTATTTAAATGCTAAAAAGCTAAAAAAATAACAATTATGATTGGGGCCGCTCCTTTTTTTACCTTAGTGAAATTCCTTAGTGAAATTTAACCGATCTTTTTTTTGTATTTGAGTGTTTTTAATGGGTGATAAAATTTTTGTTTTGATGTCTTGCTAATTCAGTGTTTTACCAGGAGCCTCCGGTATAATTCCATCGATTTTTGAATTTCGATCGTATCTAAGAAAATCCTATTTTATCTGGGTTGCTAACTCAATGGTAGAGTACTCGGCTTTTAAGTGCGACTATGATCTTTTACACATTTGGATGAAGCAACAAATTCGTCCAGACTCTTGGTAGAGTCTAGAAGACCGCGACTGATCCTCAACGGTAATGAATGGAAAAAATAGCATGTCGTATTCTTTTTTTTTTGAATTTGAATAAGAAAATTCCGATTTTCTGGGTCTAGTGAATAAATGGATAGAGCCTGGCTCTAATTCTGGTAAAATAAAAAGCAACGAGCTTAACTTCTTACTTCTTAATTGAAATGATTCCCCAATCTAATTAGACGTTAAAAATAGATTAGTGCCTGATGTGGGGAAAGGTTGGGTTTCCTTATCGGTGGACCCTTTAATTTTTTTTTTAGGAATCCTAATTATTCTTGATTATAGATTGAAAAGGAATGTTATGAATTGAATGTGTAAAAGAAGCTGTATATTGATAAAGAGACTGTATTCCAAAGTCAAAAGAGCGATTGGCCTGCAAAAATAAAAGAGTTGTTCTTTTTTTTTTAATTAGAACAAACATATATTAATTAGATAGAAAAGGAGCAGAAAAAAATCTATGGATTAGACTCCCTTTCTTTTCAGGGTTTGTTTTAAAAAAGTAACACCCTGTTCTGACCATATTGCACTATGTATCATCATTTGATTTGATAAATTGAGAAATGCTTTTTTTCTCTGATTCAAGTAGAAATACAAATGGAAAAATTCGAAGGGTATTCAGAAAAACAGAAATCTCGTCAACAATACTTCGTTTACCCATTTCTCTTTCAGGAATATATTTATGCATTTGCCCACAATTATGTATTAAATGGTTCTGAACCCGTGGAAATTTGTGGTTGTAATAACAAGAAATTTAGTTCACTACTTGTGAAACGTTTAATTATTCGAATGTATCAGCAGAATTTTTGGATTAATTCGATTAATCATCCTAACCAAGATCGATTGTTGGATCACAGCAATCTTTTTTATTCGGAGTTTTATTCTCAGATTCTACCTGAGGGATTTGCAATCGTTGTAGAAATCCCATTCTCTCTAGAACAACTATCTTGTTCGAAAGAAAAAGAAATACCAAAGTTTCAAAATTTACGATCTATTCATTCCATATTTCCCTTTTTAGAAGACAAATTTTTGCATTTACATTATCTATCACATATAGAAATACCCTATCCTATCCATTTTGAAATCTTGGTTCAACTCCTTGAATACCGGATCCAAGATGTTCCATCTTTGCATTTATTGCGATTCTTTCTCAACTATTATTCAAATTGGAATAGTCTTATTACTTCAATGAAATCCATTTTTCTATTTTCAAAAGAAAATAAAAGACTATCTCGATTCTTATATAATTCTTATGTATCAGAATATGAATTTTTCTTGTTGTTTCTTCGTAAACAATCTTCTTGCTTACGATTAACA